ATCCAATTGAGTTTATTTCGACTATAAAAAAGTCACTTTATAATATTAGTAATAGTAATAGTAAGACAAATTCACATATTTTTTATGACTTATCGTACTTATCACAAGCATATGTATTTTACAAATTATCACAAACCCAAGTTATTAACTTGTATAAATTAAAATCATTTCTTCAATATCAAGGAATCCCTTTTTTTCTTAAGCCTGAAATAAAGGATTTTTTTGAAACACAAGGAATAGTTCATTCTAAATTAAGGGATAACAGACTTCCGAGTTCTGAAATGAATCAATGGAAAAACTGGTTAAGAGGGCATTATCAATACGATTTATCTCAGATCAGATGGTCTAGATTAATACCACAAGAATGGCGGAATAGAGTTTATCAACGTCGTATGGTTAAAAGGAAAAATTTCAGCAAATGGAATTTATATGAAAAAGACCCATTAATTGATTCCAAAAAAGAAAATATTTTGGAAGTCTATTCATTATTGAATCAAAAAGAGAATTTTCAAAAATACTATAAATATTATCTTTTATCATATAAATCTATTAATTCTGAAAATAAAAAGGACTCATTTATTTATAGATCGCCGTTTGAAGGAAATAAGAATCAAGAGATTTTTTATAATTACAACACATATAAAGACACTTTTTTTGATATGCTGAGGAGTATCCCTATCAATAATTATCTAGGAAAGGGCGATATTCTATATATGGAAAAAACCCCCGATAGGAAATATTTGGATTGGAAAATTATAAATTTTGATCTTAGACAAAAAGTCGATATTGAGGCCTGGATCACGATCGATGCCAATAGTAATCAAAATACTCAGATTGTTACTAATAATTATCAAATAATTGAGAAAAAAAATATTTTTTATCTTATGATTCCAGAAATGAATTTACCAAACTCCCCAAAAGTCTTTTTTGATTGGATGGGGATGAATGAAAAAATACTAAAGCGTCCCATATTGAATCTGGAACTTTGGTTCTTCCCAGAATTTTTGTTACTTTATAATAAATATAAAACGAAATCTTGGTTTATACCAAGCAAATTACTTCTTTTAAATTTGAATAGAAATGAAAATAGTAATGAAAATCAAAAGATTAATGAAAATCAAAAGGGAAGTTTTTTGATACCATCGAATAAAAAAATAAAGAATCGAAATCAAGAAGAAAAAAAAACCACAAGCCAAGGGGATCTTGGATCCGTTCTTTCAAATCAACAAAAAGATATTGAAGAGGATTATGCGAGATCGGACATGAAAAAAGCTAAAAAGAAAAAACAATACAAAAGTAACACGGAAGCAGAACTAGATTTGTTCCTGAAACGTTATTTGCTTTTTCAATTGAGATGGGACGATACTTTGAATCAAAGAATGATCAATAATATTAAGGTATATTGTTTCCTGCTTAGACTAATAGATCCAAGAAAAATTTCTATATCCTCGATTCAAAGGGGAGAAATGAGTTTGGATATAATGCTGATTCAGAAGAATTTAACTCTTCCAGAATTGATGAAAAGGGGAATATTGATTATCGAACCCATTCGTCTGTCTGTAAAAAACGACGGACAGTTTATTATGTATCAAACCATCGGTATTTTGTTGGTTCATAAGAGTAAGCACCAAACTAATCAAATATACCGAGAGCAAAGATATGTTGCTAAGAATAATTTGGATGAATCTATTCCACCACATGAAAGAATAACAAGAAATAGAGACAAAAATCATTTGGATTTGCTTGTTCCTGAAAATATTTTCTCATTTAGGCGTCGTAAAAAATTAAGAATTCGAATTTGTTTCAATTCAAAGAATAGGAATGATGTAGATAGAAATCCTGTATTTTGCAACGAAAAGAATAGCAGCCAAGTTCTAGGTGACAGTAATCACCTTGATAGAGAGACAAATCAATTAATGAAATTGAAGTTCTTTCTTTGGCCTAATTATCGATTAGAAGATTTAGCTTGTATGAATCGCTATTGGTTTGATACCAATAATGGCAGTCGTTTCAGTATGTTAAGGATCCATTTGTATCCACGATTGAAAATTCGTTGATAGTACATTTTTCCTATATATCCTCTACTATATAGGATATATGAAAGCAAATAAATACACACATCACACGTCCTGTCTTACATTTCATTCTAAATAATACTAAATGAATAATGTATCAATTCGATCTAGAAATGAATCAACAGAACCCTCTTCATTTTAGGTCTAAATTCTTCGCTTTTGTGAATACGAAAATGTGCCAATCCTTTTCTCTCCCTATCTAAATCTAATTTTCAATTGGATTGATTCATTTGAATTGATAAAATTAGGAGTTCATAAAGAAATTTGAATTATATTATTGTATATACCACATTAAAATGAATGACATTATTATTACTGATCGGTAAAATCCATATCTGTAAAAAGGGAGAGGAGGCTTTTTTTTTATGGTAAGAAATTCATTCATTTCGGTTATTTCTCAAAAAGAAAATGAAGAAAACAGAGGGTCTGTTGAATTTCAAGTATTCAGTTTCACCACTAAGATAAGGAGACTTACTTCACATTTGGAATTGCACAAAAAAGACTATTCATCTCAGAGAGGTTTGCGAAAAATTTTGGGAAAACGTCAACGATTACTGGCTTATTTGTCAAAAAAAAATAGAGTACGTTATAAAGAATTAATTGATCGGTTGGATATTCGAGAGACAAAAACTCGTTAATTTAAAGAGTGATATCATTTGAACTTATGCGTTTCAATTTTGATGAACTTCTTTTTACTTTCAGCAATTCATGGAAGAATGACTCGGTAAAAAACTTATGATTGCACCAACTACAAGAAAAGACCTCATGATAGTCAATATGGGTCCTCACCACCCATCAATGCATGGTGTTCTTCGACTTATCGTTACTCTCGATGGTGAAGATGTTATTGACTGTGAACCAATATTGGGTTATTTACACAGAGGAATGGAGAAAATTGCGGAAAACCGAACAATTATACAATATTTGCCTTATGTAACACGTTGGGATTATTTAGCTACTATGTTCACAGAAGCAATAACCGTAAATGGACCCGAACAACTAGGCAATATTCAAGTACCTAAAAGGGCTAGCTATATCAGAGCCATTATGTTGGAGTTGAGTCGTATAGCTTCTCATTTGTTATGGCTTGGTCCTTTTATGGCAGATATTGGGGCACAGACCCCTTTCTTCTATATTTTTCGAGAACGAGAATTGATATATGACCTATTCGAAGCTGCCACCGGTATGCGAATGATGCATAATTATTTTCGTATCGGAGGAATAGCTGCTGATCTACCTCATGGATGGATAGATAAATGTTTGGATTTTTGCGATTATTTTTTAACAGGGGTTACTGAATATCAAAAGCTTATTACACGGAATCCTATTTTTTTAGAACGAGTTGAGGGCATAGGCATTATTGGAGGAGAAGAAGCACTAAATTGGGGTTTATCAGGACCAATGCTACGAGCTTCCGGAATACAATGGGACCTTCGTAAAGTTGATCATTATGAGTGTTACGACGAATTTGATTGGGAGGTTCAATGGCAAAAAGAAGGGGATTCATTAGCTCGTTATTTAGTACGAATCAGTGAAATGACAGAATCTATAAAAATTATCCAACAGGCTCTGGAAGGAATTCCAGGGGGGCCCTTTGAGAATTTAGAAACCCGACGCTTCGATAGAGTAAAAGATACTGAATGGAATGATTTTGAATATCGATTTATTAGTAAAAAACCTTCTCCAACTTTTGAATTGTCCAAACAAGAACTTTATGTAAGAGTCGAAGCACCAAAAGGAGAATTGGGAATTTTTCTGATAGGAGATCAGAGTGTTTTTCCTTGGAGATGGAAAATTCGCCCACCGGGTTTTATCAACTTGCAAATTCTGCCTCAGTTAGTTAAAAGAATGAAATTGGCTGATATTATGACGATACTAGGTAGTATCGATATCATTATGGGAGAAGTTGATCGTTGAAATGATAATTGATAATACAACAGAACTACAAGCCATCCATTCGTTTTCCAGATTGGAATTCTTAAAAGAAGTCTATGGGATCATATGGGTGCTTGTCCCTATTTTGACTCTTGTATTAGGAATCACACTAGGTGTACTAGTAATTGTTTGGTTAGAAAGAGAAATATCTGCAGGGATACAACAACGTATTGGACCTGAATACGCCGGCCCCTTGGGAATTCTTCAAGCTCTAGCAGATGGGGTAAAACTACTTTTCAAAGAGAATCTTTTTCCATCTAGAGGGGATACTCGTTTATTCAGTATCGGACCATCCATAGCAGTCATATCCATTTTACTAAGTTATTCAGTAATTCCTTTTGGTTATCGCCTTATTCTAGCCGATCTTAGTATTGGTGTTTTTTTATGGATCGCTGTTTCAAGTCTTGCTCCCGTTGGACTTCTTATGTCGGGATATGGATCAAATAATAAATATTCCTTTTTAGGTGGTTTAAGAGCTGCTGCTCAATCAATTAGTTATGAAATACCATTAACTCTATGTGTATTATCAATATCTCTACGTGTGATTCGGTGAGACATCAAATTTCCCCTATTTCTTTTCTTTCTAGTAAGAAAGTTAAATGAGTTGAATATATATATTTTCTTTTTTTATTCAGAATTCGGGTTGATGAACTAAACCAGATAGTTATATGAGTGAAATAAAACGGCTTTTGAATTTGGATTTGCAGTTAAAGGGATTGAATCTCATTTCCTATGTACAAGAATGAAATGAAAGTAAATATAAGTAAAGCAGCCGAGACTGTTTACCCCAAGATTGGTTGATTAGGCATCATGGCTTGAAACGGGTTCAAAAGATCAACTGTATGGAGTTTTTACTATCTATTAACATAGATGTATTACCATAATGGAAGGTTAACAAAAATGAGTGGATGGTTAGGAAGACCAAGATACGCAAAGGATTAGTAATGGAGATTCTGTAAATTATCCAACAGGATGTACCTAAAAGGAATT